AGTTAGAAATCGTTGTATTACTTAATTTTTACTAGATTGATTCCAACGAAATCTTTTATAATTTGATTTCGAGTTACCAACTTCTATTTTTTTTTGTTCCTTTATTCGCTTCGAATGGGAAAGAAAATAGAAGAGTTAAGTGAATTAAAAACCCAAAGGAGGTTCATGGCGAAAAGCAAAGATATCCGAGTAACGGTTATTTTGGAATGTACCAGTTGTGTTCGAAACAGTGTTAATAAGAAATCAAAGGGTATTTCCAGATATACTACTCAAAAGAATCGACACAATACACCTAGTCGATTGGAATTGAGAAAATTCTGTCCCTGTTGTTGCAAACATACGATTCACGGAGAGATAAAGAAATAGATAAAATGGATCGATCGCCCCCCTCTAAGGAATATGAAAAATGTTAATTATATATAACATATATTTATAACATATATTTAATAGAAATAAAAAATATTTCTATTTTAATAAATAGAAACAAAAAAAAAAGAAATCCTATTTTGTAAGAAATAATATTTTCGCTATAAGGAATAAACAAACCATGAAGAAATCTACGCGACTCTTTCTTAAATCTAAATCCAAACGATCTTTTCGTAGGCGTTTGCCCCCGATCCAACCGGGGGATCGAATTGATTATAAAAACATGAGTTTAATTACTCGATTTATTAGTGAACAAGGAAAAATATTATCTAGACGGGTGAATAGATTGACCTTAAAACAACAACGATTAATTACGATTGCTATAAAACAAGCTCGTATTTTATCTTTGCTACCCTTTCTTAATAATGAAAAACGATTTGAAAAAAAAAGAGAGTCGACCACTAGAACTACTCGTCTTAAAACAAAAACTCCTAGAACTACTGGTCTTAAAATAAAAAAAAAAAACAATAAATAGGTTTACTCTTCAATTGAATTCAAATTCTAATCTAAACTCAAATGAAATGTGGATTAATGTTTTGCTCGAAAATTACACGATAATCCAAATTGGATTGTCGTGTTGTAAGAAAAAAGAGAATCAGTGAAGAAGAATAAATCTTTTTTTATTGAACGTGGTTGCTCATTTTGACGACTTTATAATATGATTCTATTTTCATATACAATACAAACCTTTAATTTACCTCCTATCATACAAATCGTTTCTTTACCTTTCCGGAGTTGAGTCTCTCTTAGTTTTATGATCTCATTGGCAATCATATAAAGACAATTCTTATTTAATATAGCCATTTGTGCAAGTATTTTACGATTTAAAAGCAATTGACTCTTGTACAGATTAGATAAAAATTTATTATAACTAAAATTTACTTTGATTGGATTCTCACGAATTACTGCATTTATTCGACTGATCCACAACCGACGAAAATCTCTTTTTTTCCTATCTCTATCCCGATCGGCCGAAATCAAAGCTTTTGTTTTCTGTTGAGTAATATTTCGAGTAAGTCTTGAATGAGCCCCTCGAAAGCCTGATGTAAATAAGCGCATTTTTGTCCTACGTCTACGAGCTATATATCCTCGTTTAATTCTGGTCATTGAATAAATGAAACTTTGATGAATAACTATTTTATTTCTTTTCTTTCAGTTATTCTTTTCCCTTTCCTACCTAGTCTATTAATAACAAAACGAATTCTTCCAATGTATAAAATAAAAATTCCAATGGCTTTTGCTACTATAACCTTCCCAACCACGATTTTTTTCTTTTTATTCGAAGCATTTCACCTCGAAATAAGAAATTGTATTGATACTAGGTATCAAAAAAACATAGTACATTAAAATAATAGAAATGGATAAAAAAATAGTGGGTTCCGTCGTTTCTATGGTTACTTCTTAAACGGCGAGGTCCTCTCTATACACCGGAGCCCCTTCCTTCATTTAATCAATGCTATTCTTAACTTGTACAGTTCATACTCTTTGGCTCTGGCTCTACCCATGAAATATCTAGTAATAGGTCTTTCACAACGAAATCTACCTATACAGTAACGGTATTTAAGTATGAAGATTAGCTGGGTAGCTGACCCTGTTAGTCCGTTCTGGTAAGAGTAAGGGCATAATCTTTTCCCTTTTAAATAGTATTTCCCCTGCTTAATGGATAATAATTTGCTACCAATGGGGAAGTCTTTCTCATCTTAAATTTCAAATGGAGGTGATTGGATTTGCACCAACGGAAAACCATAAATTTCATAATTTGATACACAATAAAAAGGATCGATATTATTTAATATAATAGGTTTTTTTTAAGATTAAGATAGTGAATGAAGTTTTCCATTCTATCTTATTTTATTGGTCCTATTGATACTGGAATAATTTGTTTCCTTTCTTTTGTCTTAGTACATGATCTGAACGACTCGCACATACACCCTAGTACATGTTCCTCGGCGCTGAGGGCATCCCCGAAGAGCGGGGGATTTCGTGACATTTCTGATCGGCTGTCTTGTGTTTCTAATAAGTTGTTTAATAGTTGGCATGTTGAGTTGGATATGGATACATAATGAGCTGGTTTAGATCAATCTTAACCTGATGATTATCATATGAATTCCTTATATTCTATATTAATTAATATATTTAATTAATATATAGAAATAAATAGTAGAATTATATAGAATAGAAAAAATAGTAAGAAGGGACAACCTCAAATCATGTGATGTATGTATTTGCTTGCAAAGAATCGATCCTTGCGAATTCATTTTTTATTCAATAGTCAATACAATAATAATAGATAGTAGAATATTCATTCTTTTTCACTCGCTCGTTATCAAATCAATAATTCGAAGTTCTTGGGCTTGTTCTGCTGACATAAAAGAATCTCTTTCCATCTCTGCGACTATAGTGTATAAAGGTCTGTTTGTTCTTTTTACAAAAATCTTTGTGATATTTTCGCGCATTTTGGATACTTCTTTCGCTTCCATGATAACTTCGACCGCGTATACCTCCTCAAAAACACTAGCGGGTTGATGGATCATTACCCTGATCATATACGATATATCAGAATTCAAAATTATTCTATCTCGCATGACATGATAAATCTAGAGAGATAAAGAATAATAAAAAACAAAGAGATAGAATTGAAGAACCGTACGAGCATCTTTTGCGTATTGCATACGGCTCTACAATGGAATTTCTTTTTACCTTCTTCCATCCAAGAAATCTAAAATAGAGAGGTTCTATCAGATCCAGATCGGTAAATGATCCAATAACCATCCTTCCTTTTTTTGTTGGAATAGCTAAAAAATACTATGATGGTTCCGTTGCTTTATTATTTCATCTGTTATTTAGCAATCCCAAAGTTCCTTTTTTTCATATTCTTTCTTCTTTCATAACATAAATATTGTTAAAAGTTTTTCTTCGTTCGGTGTAAAAAGAAAAAAGTTTGTAACGCTGAATATAGGCTTCCGATAGATCAGATAAAATCAATCGTAAATAGCCCCTTTTCCCAGACTACTCTTTCGATACATAATCAAATGGTTTTGGAAAAAACAAAAAAATGGATCATATCGAATTCGAAGTGCCATGCTATTTTTACTTAATATTTCTATGGCGAAGGCATAGTCTTCTTTTTTTTCTCAAATAAAATAAAAGACTCATTGGCGCCAAGCGTGAGGGAATGCTATACGTTTCGTAGGTGTTCCTCCGGCCAGAATAAAAGATGCAACTGAAGCAGCTAATCCCATGTTTATTGTTTGTACATCTGCCTTCACATATTGCATAGTATCATAAATAGCTAGTCCGGGTGTTACCCATCCGCCGGGAGAGTTTATAAACATATATTGATCTTTGGTCTCATCCTCCATACTTAGAAATACCATAAGGCTGGTAATTTGATTCGCTATTTCACTATCAATTTCTTTGCCTAAAAAAATTAATCTTTCTCTATAAAGTCGGTTGATTTAGATACAATTTGATCTTTTAGGAGCCGTACACGCACCTTTTGATGCATACGGTTCGCCAAAAATCGCGAAAAAAAATCAATGTGTAGATTTCAACCTTTTTCTTTTTTCATAGTGGGCTTTTTCAAACTTCTGGTCTTTTTTTCTTACATTTTTCAAAAAAGACGACTTTTGACCCGTTTACTTATATTCTATATAAGTATTCTAAGAATAATGTACTAAACTTATTGAACTAACTTTTCATTGATATATTGTTTTCATCCAGATCGAATCCAAATCGTGATATCATTTTCTTGTTTCTGAATGGGTTTCTTCAATTCTTTTAGGTTTCTGTTCTACTCCGAGTAAAGATCTGCCCGATTTTGATTTGCACATATAGGACAAATACTCCAATACCATGTCTTTTTGCTACGACTTCCTTTTTTTTCTTCAATTTATTTCATGTTTTCCGCCATATCAAATATATGTATAAAAAGATATGTATAGAAGCAGTAATCGTACATATATTACCAATTGGTTTTATAAACGGAGCCTGGATGCTTCATTTTATTGGTCCAACCAAGAAAACCATAAATTATTCTAAATTGAATATATTACATATCCCCCCAAAAAATAGATCTAATTGCACTTCACGCTCCAAATTTTGGAATCATCAAAAAAATCTTTTTTGAGGTGAAAGAGAGGATATCTCGATCGGGGGAGAGAACGGGGAAATCCCATATGACCCAATATATCTGACAAGTCGCACTATAAGTCGATCCAAGAGGCATCTTCGTCTCCAGGAATTCGAAATCCAGTTTTTGGAACACCAATAGGCATGCTTAATTGAATAATAACAGGTATAAAAAAAAAAGAGAATAAAAGAAATGGAATTTAGATTTATTTCATTTCTGATTTTGACTTTGATGCAGAAGCGTAACGATGGGTTTAGTGTCTTAATAATGATTGGTCTTTAAGATATTTTATTTCTAGTATCGATTGAATAAGTTCATAAATCAAAATCATAACATAACTAAAAAAAAAGATAGGACCAAATGAATAAAGGAAAATTCTTACGAATGGGTCCTTTCTTTGATTGATGAACAAATATGTCTGCATTCACTCATTTAACCAATCATATAAAAAAGTGTCAACTCTCCGCCCTCCTCCACTACATCATTGCGTATTCTTACTTATCGGGTGTAGAATAGATCTGCTTCTTTTTTTTTGTTTCTACGAATGAAATTGTTCCATTATTACTAAAAAAACTAGAACAAATATGAATCCTTTACCCGAGATAATCCACTAAAAAGGGGGGTCCATAGCATATTCCAGTGCAATAAAGTTACATAGTGTCTATTTTTTGTTGATATAAGGGGTATTTTCATGGGTTTGCCTTGGTATCGTGTTCATACTGTTGTATTGAATGATCCCGGTCGTTTGCTTTCTGTCCATATAATGCATACAGCTCTGGTTGCTGGTTGGGCCGGTTCGATGGCTCTATATGAATTAGCAGTTTTTGATCCTTCTGACCCTGTTCTTGACCCAATGTGGAGACAGGGTATGTTTGTTATACCCTTCATGACTCGTTTAGGAATAACCAATTCATGGGGCGGTTGGAGTATAACAGGGGGGACTATAACGAATCCGGGTCTTTGGAGTTACGAAGGTGTCGCCGGGGCACATATTGTGTTTTCTGGCTTGTGCTTCTTGGCAGCTATCTGGCATTGGGTTTATTGGGATCTAGAAATCTTTTGTGATGAACGTACGGGAAAACCTTCTTTGGATTTGCCCAAAATTTTTGGAATTCATTTATTTCTTTCAGGGTTGGCCTGTTTTGGTTTTGGTGCATTTCATGTAACGGGATTGTATGGTCCTGGAATATGGGTGTCCGACCCTTATGGACTAACCGGAAGGGTACAACCCGTAAATCCCGCGTGGGGTGTGGAAGGCTTTGATCCTTTTGTTCCTGGGGGGATAGCCTCTCATCATATTGCAGCAGGAACATTGGGTATATTAGCGGGCCTTTTCCATCTTAGTGTCCGTCCACCCCAACGTCTGTACAAAGGATTACGTATGGGAAATATTGAAACCGTCCTTTCCAGTAGTATCGCTGCTGTCTTTTTTGCAGCTTTTGTTGTTGCTGGAACTATGTGGTATGGTTCAGCAACTACCCCGATTGAATTATTCGGTCCTACTCGTTATCAATGGGATCAGGGATACTTCCAGCAAGAAATATATCGAAGAGTTGGTGCTGGGCTAGCCGAAAATCAAAGTTTATCAGAAGCTTGGTCTAAAATTCCCGAAAAATTAGCTTTTTATGATTACATCGGCAATAATCCGGCAAAAGGGGGATTGTTTAGAGCGGGCTCAATGGACAATGGGGATGGAATAGCTGTTGGGTGGTTAGGACACCCTATCTTTAGAGATAAAGAGGGGCGTGAACTTTTTGTACGTCGTATGCCTACTTTTTTTGAAACATTTCCGGTTGTTTTGGTAGACGAAGACGGAATTGTTAGAGCCGATGTTCCTTTTAGAAGGGCGGAATCGAAGTATAGTGTCGAACAAGTAGGTGTAACTGTTGAGTTCTATGGCGGCGAACTCAATGGAGTCAGTTATAGTGATCCTGCTACTGTGAAAAAATATGCTAGACGTGCTCAATTGGGTGAAATTTTTGAATTAGATCGTGCTACTTTGAAATCGGATGGTGTTTTTCGTAGCAGTCCAAGGGGTTGGTTTACTTTTGGACATGCTTCGTTTGCCCTGCTCTTCTTTTTCGGACACATTTGGCATGGTGCTAGAACCTTGTTCAGAGATGTTTTTGCTGGTATTGACCCAGATTTAGATGCTCAAGTAGAATTTGGAGCATTCCAAAAACTTGGAGATCCAACTACAAGAAGACAAGTAGTCTGATACAAGATTCTTCTCTTTCTTTTCGACTTGATTTTCATTTTCTTTTTTGATTTGAATTTGACATAGGGAACCGGATCCATCTTGATTTTTGAATGGTTACCTTTTCTTTCCTCTTATTTTTTTTCTTTTTCTTTATCCGGGAGACAATCCCAAATAAACAGGTATGAAAGCTATAATTGTAAACCACGATCAAATCTATGGAAGCATTGGTTTATACATTCCTCTTAGTCTCAACTTTAGGAATCATTTTTTTCGCTATCTTTTTTCGAGAACCGCCTAAAGTTCCAACTAAAAAGATGAAATGATTTTTCATTATCATTATCTCATTTGAAGTAATGAGCCTCCCAATATTGGGAGGCTCATTACTTCAACTAGTCCCCATGTTCCTCGAATGGATCTCTTAGTTGTTGAGAGGGTTGCCCAAAAGCAGTATATAAGGCGTACCCAGTAAAACTTACAAGTAAACCAGATATAGAGATGGCAACTAGGGTTGCTGTTTCCATTATTATAACATTTCAAGACCACAATGGATCTAAGATAAGATCATTTATTTACAGCGGAATGGTATACAAAGTCAACAGATCTCAATGAATACAAAAAAGGATTTATGGCTACACAAACTGTTGAGGGTAGTTCTAGATCTGGTCCAAGACGAACTGTTGTAGGGGATTTATTGAAACCATTGAATTCGGAATATGGTAAAGTAGCTCCTGGTTGGGGAACT